AATTCTAAAAAAAAATAAAAAATCCAAATATTTGGATTCGATTAGTTTACTCAACTCACGAGTTGATCCATAAATCTGTTGATTTGGAATCACAGGATGGGTAGATGTCACATGAATGGATTTCGTACCTATGTAACTATATTTTTATTTTTGTTCGTCCATAATAATGGATTGCTGAATCCATTATTTTCAATTGTATCTTTCAAGTGCTATTTTTGGATTCTTTTGTTTTTTTTATCTCAAAAATGGAAACTTAGGAAAGTGCTTTATAAACATATGTATAAAAAGAACCTATTTCGTTTCCTTATGCTCACTATAACCAGTTATTTCGGTTTTCTACTAGCAGTTTTAACTATAACCGCAGGTCTTTTTATCAGTCTGAATAAGATACGACTTATTTGATTTTGATTTTAAATTTTGAGATGAATTGGAAATTTCGGAATATTCTAGATATTCCACATATGTCAATCACCAATTCTTGGTGATTGAGACTCACGGTAAATACGGATTCATATTTAAGGATAGATATTACCCTCCCTTTTTTTCCTTTCAAACAAATTCAAATGATTGAAGTTTTTCTATTTGGAATCGTGTTAGGTCTAATTCCTATTACTTTGGCTGGATTATTTGTAACGGCATATTTACAATACAGACGTGGTGATCAGTTGGATCTTTGATTAAGTAAGATCTCTTTTGTTTATTGACCTCCGTTTGTTTGAATCCCCCTTCAAAGGAGATCAAATTCAGACTTTCGATTAAACTGTTATGCCATTCTTTTCTTTCCGTGTCATTCTCAATGGAACAAGAATGGAATCACGCTCTGTAGGATTTGAACCTACGACATCGGGTTTTGGAGACCCGCGTTCTACCGAACTGAACTAAGAGCGCTTTCATGCATATACATACTCAATTTGAATCGGTCTCAATTGATCTTTTTTTACTGCTCATATGATAACTAATAGTTAGAGATAGGAATGACAGGATTTGAACCTGTGACATTTTGTACCCAAAACAAACGCGCTACCAAGCTGCGCTACATCCCTTTCCATTGGTTTCCAGTCTCATTGTAAAGCATCTTTGTCTTGTTTTCCGCATTTTTCTGTTATATATTTCAAATCCTCCTGCCATTTTTTTTTTTGACTTTCTCATCTCCTATAAAATCGAATATGAAAAAAGAAAAAAATTGCATTTCTCAATAATATTTAATTAAATAAAGAGAATATATAGAGTATAATAATACGAACAAAGAATATAAAAAAATATGAAAAAGAGAATAATATAATTATAGTTATATTATTCGAATATTATATTAATATATTATTAAGAATAATATATATAAATAAAATATCTAATGAATTGTTGTACAATCCAATTTGAATTGGGAATTTCCCCGACAAATGCAAGTGATTATTTTTTTAATTACCATTTGATCCTATTCCTATATGTAATTATATATTACAAATTACAAGAAAAACGAAGGAGGATTTGAAATGCGAGATCTAAAAACATATCTCTCTGTGGCACCGGTGGCAAGTACTCTATGGCTCGGGATTTTAGCGGGTCTCTTGATAGAAATCAATCGTTTATTCCCGGATGCATTGATATTCCCTTTTTTTTCATTCTAGTTCTTGGCACGGGAAAGTGTGACGAAGATTAGAGATCCAATCCAATATCTGTGATTAATTCCTTCTTCTTTATTTCTTTTTTTTTTCGAACTTATTCTAATTCGAAAAAAAGAGAAAGAAGAAAGGTGTATTTGGTCTCACTGAAATTTAGAATTTTTCCCAGGTTTCAATGGAATTGAATTATTAATTCAATTCCATTGCTATTAATAATAGAGTAATACCAGAAATGGAATTGGAATGCTAGGGCGGGGGCAACATCCAAGATACTTAAATGAAAAATGAAATACTGTACTGCGATATAGTGCGAAATCATTGTATTGTATTACTGAATTATTACTGTACTATATAAAATTAAATAAAATTAATTGGAACAAAATCTTCCATAATTTGATTTTGAATTATCAACTTATACTTTTTCCCGTTCCTTTTTTATTCTTCGCCTCAAATCTAAAAATCGAAGAGTTAAGTGAATCAAAAAACCAAAGGAGGTTCATGGCTAAGGGTAAAGATAAACGAATAACTGTTATTTTGGAATGTACTAGTTGTGATCAAAAGAGTGTTAATAAGGAATCAAGAGGTATTTCTAGATATATTACTCAAAAGAATCGACACAATACACCTAGTCGATTGGAATTGAGAAAATTCTGTCCCTTTTGTTGCAAACATATGATTCACGCAGAGATAAAGAAATAGAGAAATAAAGGATCGCTTGTGTGTCACCCTTACAAGATAGGATATTTGAAATAGAAGATCTATTCTCAAAATTATAGTATAAATAAATTAGATAGATAACATATAAATTCTATATAGAACATTATATAATAAAATAATTAAATTATATACATATAACATAACATTATATAGCATATATTTCATTCTATAACAAACATATATTAAAAAAAAGAAGAATATAAATAAAACATAATAAGTATAAAACAAATCCTTTTTTATAAGAAATTGGATTTTCGGTATAGGAATAAACAAACCATGGAGAAATCTAAGCGACTCTTTGTTAAATCCAAACAATCTTTTCGTAGGAGTTTGTCCCCGATCCAATCGGGGGATCGAATTGATTATAAAAACATGAGTTTACTTTCTCGATTGATTAGTCACCAGGGAAAAATATTATCTCGACGCGTGAATCGATTGACCTTAAAACAACAACGATTAATTACGATTGCTATAAAACAAGCTCGTATTTTATCTTTGTTACCTTTTGTTAATCCGTTCCCTTTTGTTAATCATGGAAAAAAAAAATATGAAAAAAGCGAGTCGAAGTCGACCACTAGAACTACTGTTCTGAAAAAAAAAAAAATATAGAGTTACTCTTCAATTGAATTCCATTTTTAATCTAAACTCAATTTAAATGTGGATTGATATTTTGTTCGAAAACTACGACAATCCAATTTGGGTTGTTCCGTTGTAAGAAAAAAGATAATAGGTGAAGAAGAATAATTTTTTTTTTTTAGCGTGGTTGTTTATTTATTTGGATAACTTTGTCATATGAATTCTATTTTATCATATAAATATCTTCTATTCTACCACCTTCCCGGAGTTAAGTCTCCGGGGAATTTTTATTTTTTTATGATCTCATTGGCAATCCTAAAAAGACAATCCCCTTTCAATATAGCTATTTGTGCAACTATTTTACGATTAAGAAGCAATTGCCTCTTGGACATATTATACATAAAATCACTATAAATATAGTATATATTTTTTTTATTCTGGCCAATTATTGCATTTATTCGACTGATCCACAAACTACGAAAATCCCTTTTTTTCCTACCTCTATCTCGATGAGCCGAAACCAAAGCTTTTATTCTCTGTTGTAACATAGTTCGAGTAAGTTTTGAATGAGCTCCGCGAAAACTTGATGTAAAGAAACGGATTTTTGTCCTCCGTTTTCGAGCGATATATCCTCGTTTAATTCTGGTCATTGCATAAATCAGACTTTTATGAATAACTATTTTATTTTTTTCTTTCAGTTATTCTTTTATCCTTCCTAGTCTATTAATAACAAAAATGGATTCTTCCAATGTATAAAATAAAAATTCCAATGGCTTTTGCTACTATAACCTTCCCAACCACCATTTTTTTCTAAGAAATAATAAATTGTATTGATACTAGGTATTCCAAAAATATAGTCAATTAAATAGAAATAGACAAAGAAATGGTGGGTTCCTTCGTTTCTATGATTACTTTTTAAACGGTGAGGTCCTTTCTATACACCGGAGCCCCTTCCTTCATTGAATCTTCATTGAATCAATGGTATTGTTAACTTGTACAGTTCACACTCATGGGCTCTACCCATGAAATATCTAGTAATAGGTTTTTCACAAAGAAATCTAGCTATACAGTAACGGTATTTAAGTACGAAAATTAGCTGGGTAGTTAACCCTCTTAGTCCGTTCTTGCAAAATTTAGGGCATAATTTCGGTTTATTTGAAATCGGATTTTTCCCGCTTAATGGATAACTATTTGTTACCAATGGGAAAGTCTTTTTCATCTTAAATTGCAAATTAAGTTGATTCAGTTTGCACCAATCGAAACCATAAATTTGATACACAATAGAATTTGATATATAATTCTTACTAATAGAATAGATTTTTTTTAGGTAAGATAGTGTGTGTGAATGGCATTCTTCCATTCAAATTATCTTAAACAATTACCGATACTGGGAAAATTTCTTTTTTTAGTCTATGATCTAAACGAGTCGCACATACACCCTAGTACATGTTCCTCGGCGCTGAGGGCATCCCCGAAGAGCGGGAGATTTTGTGACATTTCGGATTGGCTGTCTTGTGTTTCTAATAAGTTGTTTTATAGTTGGCATGGTGAATCATATATATAATGAGCTGGTTTAGATCAATCCGAACCCGATGATTATCCATTTTTTAGAAACACAAGACAGCCAATCCAATTCGATTCTATGAAATCAGGGGCTCGCCGAATTCGACATAAGCAAGAAAAAATAGGACTCTAGGAAAAGACAAATAATCCATCCTAGAATCCCGTTTTCCCCATTTCTATTTCTACTTTACTCAATATTCTCTGCCTCTTTTTTGTTTAGGTTTAGTATCGAGTCGAATTGAATTCTATTACAATAGAAAACCATTACTATATTTCTATTCTAGGACATTGAAATGGAAAAACAGTAACATAATCATATGATTCTAATTGATTGTGGAGTTGAAAAAAACAAAGTAAAACAGTCTTCTTCACACAAAATAGATATACTATGACTGACTAGTTCTACAGTACAAGGAATTTTAAAAATACAGATATTATCAAATCGGGTATCTTATTTGTAATGGTAGAAAAAAACTAGTAAAGAAGTAAAGGTCTTTACATAATTTTTTTTATTATCCAGAATAATTACATAATTTATCAACAAAAATGAAGTTCTTTTATAAACTTAAGATGTTGATAAATCTGCATACCTAGAAATTCATTTCGGACAATTGAACCTTCTCAAATTGTTTCTTTTTAAGAACCAAAAAGATTTGTGCCAAAATAATAGACGCCAAGAAGAACAAGAGACCTTGGACACGTAATGGGTCTTGAAGCACTATTTCTGCATCCCCCTGACCAAATCCACCCACATTAGGATTACTCGTTAATGGTTGGTCCAGTTTGATAGATTCACCCTCTGAAACAAGAAGTTCTGGTCCTGGAGGTAGAATATCAATCACTTCACGTCCATCCGGTGCATCCACTATCGTTATTTCGTATCCCCCTTTTTGTTTTCGTATAATTTTGTTTACTATACCTGTTGCTGTCGCATTATAAACATTATTATTACTCTTGCTCCCGTCGGGATAAATCTGACCCCTTCCCCTGTTCCCGCCTACGTATATAGGATATTTTAAGAAGTAAACATCTTTCTTAGTAGCGGGATCTGGAGAAAGAATAGGAAAGGTAATTTCACTATATTTCTGACCGGGGACGGGGCCTACCACAAGAATATTTTTTTTTGTAGGACGATAGCTTTGAAAAGACAGATTACCTATCTTTTCTTTCATTTCGGGCGAAATGCGATCGGGAGGAGCCAATTCAAAACCCTCCGGTAAAATAAGAACAGCCCCCACATTCAAAGCCCCCTTTTTACCATTAGCAAGAACTTGTTTCACTTGCATATCATAAGGAATTCGAACAACTGCTTCAAATACAGTATCGGGAAGTACCGTTTGTGGAACCTCAATATCTACGGGCTTATTAGCTAAATGGCAATTGGCACATACAATACGGCCGGTTGCTTCTCGCGGATTTTCATAACCCTGCTGGGCAAAAATCGGATATGCATTTGAAATGGGTGCTTGAATTATTATGTATATCATGAGCAATACGGAAATGGATCGAGTAATCGCTTCCTTTATCCAAGAAAAAGCATTTCTAGTTTGCATGGTCATTGATCCTGAAAATTTCTACAATAAGATTAGGTAGGTTACTCACATAGTTCCCTATCCGTGATTCTGCTATTTACTGAAATTATTTTCCTAGAATATAGGAAGAATACGAGTAGAAAGAAAAAGAATAAGTAAAATTTGGAATGTTTCTCTTTTCTATAAAAAAAACAAACTTTATAATTGGATCAGTCGATCGTTTTTTCAGTCATTCATTGAATGATAAATCACTACAAGTGACGGAGATACACGATTTAAATAACGGAAAATCCAGTATTTTAAAAAGGTATCTAAAATAACTGGAAAAGTCGAAACAAGACCCGATATAATCTGATCATTCTGAGTAAATCCAAAATCTTTATAGACAGAACCAATCATTAGTTCCCAACCATGAGTCGAATGGAATCCTATACATAAATCAATTAAAAAAAGAATAGAAAAAGCTTTTATTGTGTCACTTAAGTTATATAGAAATTCTTGAACCCACGAGTTAAGAATAATGAGTTGTTGATTACCCAGAATAGAATAACCACTTAGAATAAGAAAACAGATTATATTTGTCGAGAAGTGCAAAATCGTATGGATACAATCGTGGTTGTGCGTCTTGATCAATTGGATGGTTTCGTTGTAGATTCCAATATGAAGTTTTTGTAAATGGGTTTCCGGGTATTCCTTTAGCATTTCATCCAAGAGGAACAGTTCCTCGAACTCTATGAATTTCTTTAAAATACTTTTTTCTTGAATGATATTCAAGAAAATTTCGGATTGTTTAGTATTCCACCAATTAGTAACCCAAGATTCTAGACTTTTTTTAAATGTAAAAGAGATGCACCAGGGCAAAAAGACTATGGATGTAAGACATAGAAGGGGAATGAATGCTTTCTTTTTTGCCATTTTTTGTCTTTAATGAACTCAGCTTCATCTCATTTGTCAACTATATATGTATGATAATAATCTTTCTAACAAGCATAAGTTCTATTTCAAGTAATAGAGCCTATATACCCATTATACCCATTTCAAATTTATTCATAGAAATGGATAATCTATTCTCGTTTCTTTTTCGAAATTTTTTTTATACAATTATTTCCAATTGTACATCCAAGAATGCGGCCAAGTCCGAAGCTGTTTCGAAAACGCTGGCGCGTGGAGTCCTCTCATAATAATCATCAACAGGAGTCAAGGGAATGGCCCCCTGTTCTCTGGTGTACATATAAAGGACACCCGTACGAGGTTCAATTTTAGCATCAAATTGAAGGGCCAAAATATCTTCTACACGAACTTGGGAAAGAATATAACGATTTTCTCCAGGAAATCCGTAACGACAAAGCCACACCATTCCAATTTGGTTATCATAAAGATTATAACCACTACCCACATTCCAAAAAATTAGAATCCACCAATGAAAACTTACAAAAAGACCCGCGATTCCATAGAAAGTAAGTGTGGCCCCTTGTGGCAAAAAAGGAACTACAGATTCGGACGAATTGAAAAAATGACTACCATAATAACTGGAAGCTGAAATAAAAAAAACCCCTAATGAACCTAAAAGAGTGAAAGAAGCCCAGAAGAAATTGATTGGTTTTCGGGCCCCGGGTATAGTGTAAATCCATGTGTGTTCTTGTCCTTGGAAGCTACGCATAAGGTGTCCTGACCCCCCAAAAAATGTGTTGTTGACCGTGAACCAATACACCAGCCGTTACAATTAATACTAGTCCCACTAAAGGCAAAAAAACCTCTACCATAATCATAAAATAAAAGGGGTACCTCGATTTTCTATTTGTACCTGTTCTTTTTTGTTGATTGTTAGATTAAAGCCTCCTAATCTTATTAAGGCTGATATTAGTATTTTTGTGTTTTTTTTTTATGGATATGGAAGAGTTATTTAAAAATGCAACAGAATAACAAAGGAAATAAATTTGACTTTATCTAAAAAAATAAAGAAGATTTATCCCTACTGCCCGTATCTAAAAAATCTTGTTTTTTTGAACATAAAGAAATAAAGAAGCCATTGCAATTGCCGGAAATACTAGGCCCACTAAAGGAACAAAAACAGAAGGTAAGTTTATCATAAAATGGGTACCTCGATTTTCTATTTGTACCTGTTCTTTTTTGTTGATTATTAGATTCCTATTTTTGTTATATGAATTTTATATTTGGATTATTCTTATATTGTAATAAAGATAGTCTATAATCACTAGAATTCATATAGACTTATACTAAGTTTATTAAAAAAATTAGACTAAGTATAGCCAAATTAATCTATATGAAGATATAGATAATAAACAAATATATATTATATATATGGAGTATACTTCTTATGTATACTCAAAATATATATTTTGAGTATACATAAGAAGTATAGAATATAAGAAATCAATAATCAAAGAAAAAAAGATATTTCTAATAATAAATATCTTATTAAATAGTAAGGAATGTAGAACTAAATCATTGGATGAATTTCGCCCTCTATTTCTACAAGAAAAGGGACATAATGTTTCTCTTGTCTAATTTCGTAAAAAAAAGAATTGTAAGGTCTGCTTTATTTTTCATTTTTAGGCAAAGGAAAGCATTTTTGAGTCAAAGGAAAGAAACCATGTAACTGTAATAACTCAGTTAGAACCCCCTTTAAAAGAAACCGTGGTACGATTGAATCCACTAAGCCCTTTTCGAAAAAAACTTCAGCTGATTGTGAACCTTCGGGCACTTCTATCTTCAACGTTTGTTCAATTACCCTTTTCCCCGCAAATGCAATGTAAGCGTTTGGTTCCGCAATAATGATATCTCCTAACATGCCAAAACTAGCTGTCACCCCACCAGTAGTTGGAGATGCAAGTATCGCTACATAGAATAACTTTTGATTGATTTGATAATTATATAAAGCAGACGAGATTTTAGCCATTTGCATTAAGCTCAGACTTCCTTCTTGCATACGTGCTCCTCCGGATGCACATACTATAATAAGAGGCAAACGTTGATTAGTAGCATATTCGACCAACCGGGTTATTTTTTCACCCACTACGGATCCCATACTACCCCCCATAAACTCAAAATCCATAATACCAATTGCTAAAGGAATACCGTTTAGTCGACCTGTGCCTGTTTGAACAGCTTCCTTTAATCCTGTCTTTTTTTGATAAGAATCAAGACGAGTTAGATAAGGTTCCTCTTCTTCTTCTTCTTCTTCTTCTTCAATGGGATCATCCTCAAAGATTTTGTCCCAATCCACAGAGGTCATCATGTCTTCATTCCTTTCAATAGGATCCACAGAGACCATGTCTTCATTCCTTTCAATAGGATCCACAGAGACCATGTCTTCATTCCTTTCAATAGGATCCACAGAGACCATGTCTTCATTCCTTTCAATAGGATCCACAGAGACCATGTCTTCATTCCTTTCAATAGGATCCACAGAGACCATGTCTTCATTCCTTTCAATAGGATCCACAGAGACCATGTCTTCATCCATAAGATTCCTTGGAATGGGATTCGCAAAGAGTATGGACCAGTCAAGGGGATGCATATAGAAGCTCAAGCCCAGGTACAGTTTCCTTGGAATGGTATCTGCATAGACCATGTCCCATTCAATGGGATCCACAGAGACCATGTCTTCATCCATAGGATTCCAAGTACCTGGATCAATCAAAAGTTCAATTCGCTCTGAACTGCTCATTTTCAAATGAGATCCACAGTGTTCACAAATACTCATTTTGGATTTCAAAGTTTGCTTATAATTTAACCAATCACAATCTTCGCATCTAACCCACAAATGCGCAAATATTGAAGTATCCACATACTTATCGTTTCTTGTTATTGAAGTATCCACATACTTATCGTTTAAAGTACCATTAGAACTTTCTTCTCTTTTTGTAAAATCACTATCATTCGTGCTTTCACCACTAAACTCACTGTCATTGTCATTGTCATTGTCATTGTATTGGTCACTATCATTCGTGCTTTCACCACTAAACTCACTGTGATTGTATTCCCATTCCCATTGGTCACTATCATTCGTGCTTTCACCACTAAACTCACTGTGATTGTATTCCCATTCCCATTGGTCACTATCATTCGTGCTAGTTATTATACTAGGACTCGTGCTTTCACCACTATTTCCGACCTTATCACAAATGTCACTATTAAACTCATTGTCATTGTATTGGTCACTATCACCGAAAATGGAACTCTCAATACAGATTAGAGAACGGAGATAACTTTCAATGCAATTATGAATGTTATTATTCCAATTAGATTTATCATTATCGATGTAATCATCATCATTATTCTTAGAGCCATTCTTCAAATAGCTAGAATTCTTATAACGAGAGGAAAAACTTTCTGGTTCTGGTTCAGTTAGAAAAGAATGGTCAATGTCAATCTCCCAACTGTGATTGTCAATAACAAAATATGAATATATGGAATAACCCCCACCCCATCTTTTACTATTCTTAACGTCAAAACTTTTATCCGCTATGAAATTCTGCATGTTCCCGACACCATCATTAAAAATGATGAGGTCTTCACTTACATCGGTATTTTCACTTACATCGGTATTTTCACTTACATCGGTATTTTCAATAGGACCCAAACTATCTAGTGATTTACTTAAATCACACCTGTATTCTAACTCTCTAGTAAAGAACATTGAATTGAACCACTGTTTTTTCATAGAATTTTTTTCCTCTATATTACATAAAAATAGAATAGATGAGTAGTCATTTGATAAAGAATCATATACATCATATACATAGATGAGTAGTCATTTGATAAAGAATCATATACATCATATACATCATATACATCATATACATAGATGAGTAGTCATTTGATAAAGAATCATATACATCATATACATCATATACATAGATGAGTAGTCATTTGATAAAGAATCATATACATCATATACATCATATACATCATATACATAGATGAGTAGTCATTTGATAAAGAATCATATACATCATATACATCATATACATCATATACATAGATGAGTAGTCATTTGATGAAGAATCATATACATCTTTTCTTTTTCATCTTCGACTTCGATAGTCATTTATTTACTATCAATACAATAAAAAAATTCTATGAACATAGAATACGTATATAATAGATAAATATAGAATATGTATATAAATCCAATCACTAGGATTAATAATGAATAATAATAACGAGCGAGTGGGTATTCAAAAAAAATCGAATCGCTTATGAATCTACATCTACATATTAATAAACTACTCCATTTAGATTATAGACGAATGATTAAAAAAAAGAACATGAATAAATAGGATCTGGGACGGAAGGATTCGAACCTCCGAATAACGGGACCAAAACCCGTTGCCTTACCACTTGGCCACGCCCCATTAGATTTGACACTAATACTATGGTTGTTCGTCAATTCCAGTTCTAAACTTATTCTCTATAGAATAATTTGTTGCTAGGATTTGGATATGCATAGATATCAAATGAAACGGCATTTATTGATCATTACATAGAATTCAATTAAGATATTGTATGAAAATCTCTTCTATTTTTGATTTTAGAATGCAAAGATTTTGAGCTGGATAAGTTCAAATCAAAAAGGGATTGGAGGTCTGATCTTATTTGATTCATTTTTTGAGTTTTATTATTCATTTATGAATATTCATATCTATAATAAATCTGAATTCCATATTTGAATTATTTCTATTATTATCCCTTTTCCAAATTCTTTTCTATCTTATTATTATATATTCTATTCTTTATAAAAAAAATATATTTCTTTATATTTTATCTTTAATGTTGCATTCTGAATATAAAAGTATAATAAATCAAAATATACAATAAAAAAATAAAAATATAATTCATTTTTCTTAAAGAACAACATTTTTGTTATGCTTAATATCTTTAGCTTGGTCTGTATTTGTATTCACTCTGCCCTTTATTCCAGTAGTTTTTTCTTGGCGAAATTGCCTGAAGCTTACGCTTTTTTGAATCCAATTGTAGATATTATGCCAGTAATACCCCTATTTTTTTTTCTCTTAGCTTTTGTTTGGCAAGCTGCTGTAAGTTTTCGATGAGATCTTTTATTTGAATAATGTGCTAATAAAATTCCAAATTTATTCGAAAAAAAAAAGGAACATTTTAACATTTAAAAAAATCAGATAAGTCTTACAGTGTGAATCAAGGATTCACATATTGCAATTTTTGGATAGACAAGAAAAATCCAGACCATCTCCGTTTTTTCCATTAAGAAATCAATTTCCAATTTTTTTGGATTTCCTCGAAATCACTTTATTTGTTATAAACTTAGTATAAAAGGAAACATAATGTGAAATAGAAGAGAATCTATTCTCTTTCTCTGTCGTTTTTTTTTTTTATTATCTTGGAGATTTTGTAATGCTTACTCTAAAACTATTTGTTTACACGATAGTGATTTTCTTTGTTTCTCTTTTCATCTTCGGATTCTTATCGAATGATCCAGGACGTAATCCAGGACGTGAAGAATAAGAAAATCTTTTTTGTTTTATGTGTTTTCCTCACTTATGCTGGATTTTGAAATCTTTTTTGTTTTTTATCTATTTTATATTTGTAACTAGTAAAAAAAAATTAAATAAACAAGGAAGGAAAACAAAAAAAAAGAAGCTGCATAAGTTCAAAAGAAAAAAATGCCAAATTATCAATCAACGGAAAGAGAGGGATTCGAACCCTCGGTACAAAAATTCGTACACCGGATTAGCAATCCGACGCTTTAGTCCACTCAGCCATCTCTCCCCAATTCAAAAAATGGACTTATTATGTTACATCGCATAAACAAAAAGAACAAAAAGTAGGTCTTGAAAAAAAAAGCCTTCTTTCTTTATATCTTATTGAATTTAAGATATTTTGTCTATTTTTTGTTTTCTATTTGATTTATATTAAATCAATATTTATTTAATTTTTTTGTAGTTTGTTTTTTTATACAACCAGAACAAGAGCCCAGCTAGGGACCGGCATGGCTCTTTTTTTCCCATGAATCCCGGATAACAATGATTTATTTGATTTGAAAAAAAAACTTGTAATTAATTTAAACATGATCAAAGATAAATAAAAATGACTTTTTGATTACCCCTTCTTTTGTTTTTGGGTAACCTATCTAAAAAAAGGAATGGAACTATGGATTTTTGCACAATGCATTTTTGTGTTATGAATAAAAATGAAGTAGTTTTGTCGAGATGTACCCCTCCAAATACCTTCAGCAAAAACAAAATCCAAAAAGGAGATTCGCCCCCTTTTCTTAATTTCATTAGGGGGCCTCTTATGAAACATGTCTTTCATTTTCAAAAAATTATGCCGATTTCATAATTATGACTGATTCCCTTGTTCGACAAAAGATCCTTTTATATACAAGAATGGTATTGTAGCGGGTATAGTTTAGTGGTAAAAGTGTGATTCGTTCTATGGATCCCCTAATAGTTAAGGGATCTTTTGCGTGATTCATATCACGATCAAAAACTTTATTTCTTACTTAAAGGGCTTTAATCCCTTATTCCTCTCAACGAACGATTCGAGGAATACTATACATTATCGTAATTTGTATACAATTTAGAATTGATTCTAAAATTATGAAACATAAGTTTTTGGAATTGGATCAAGAATCCCAATTTTTTAATATGAGTAAAGGATCCAGGGAATAAAGATATAGAAAATTTGTTTCCAATCGTAACTAAATCTTCCATTTTTTTTATTTGTTTTGTATAGGAGAGATTGAAGCAAAATAGCTATTAAACGATTTTTCTAGTTTACTAAAAAAATCTACATATTTTTTTAGCTCGACGGAAATTTTATTCTTTTCCTAAAGATTCTTTCAAATAGAAATAGAGAACGAAATAACTAGAAAAAAAAACATATTGTTCTATTCTAGAGGGATCATCTAAAAAGCAAGCTGTAGAAAATGTATTAATACCGAAAGGCTAACATAGATGTTATGGATCATTTTTTTGTATGGATTCCATTTCGTAAATTCTTCTGTAAAGGAGCTGAATGAAACAAAAGTTTCACGTTCAGTTTTGAATTAGAGACGTTCAAACAAAATAATGAATGAACGTCGACTATAACCCTTAGCCTTCCAAGCTAACGATGCGAGTTCGATTCCCGCTACCCGCTTATATCCTAGATTCGATAGTTCTTCTAATCTAATCTATCCTTTTTGATTATAGAATGACTATCTTTTATTACTTATTTATTTTTTTCTTTCCCTTTTCACGAAAATTTCGTGAAAAGGGAAAGAAAAGCGTCCATTGTCTAATGGATAGGACAGAGGTCTTCTAAACCTTTGGTATAGGTTCAAATCCTATTGGACGCAAATATATTGCATAGAAATAGATATATTTATATAGAATAATGAATATATATTAATTGAATTTCTATATTTCTCAAAGGATATCGTGAATTTCTTATTTTTTTTTATAAAAAAATTATAAAATTAATCAATTTTTATCGAGTTGTTCCTGGCTCAAAAAGAGTTCCTTGTGTTCCTCAATAGCTTCCTGCAAAAAGACTTGACATTGCACAGTGAATGTCTTGGTAGAAGATAGGATTTCGTTGACTTCAGGTTTATTCGTTTTTACATAAGCCCGTAACTCAACGAGAAATTTCCTTACCTGATCAATTTCTAATGAATCAAGATAACCTCTTGTTCCGGTAAAAATAGTTATTACCTGTTCTTCCACAGTGAGAGGGGCTGATTGGGATTGTTTAAGCAACTCGCGCAATCGTTGACCTCTTGCCAATTGATTTTGCGTAGCTTTATCGAGATCAGAAGAGAATTGTGCAAAAGCTTCTAATTCTGCGAATTGTGCCAATTCCAATTTTAACTTACCGGCTACTTGTTTCATGGCTTTAATTTGAGCCGCCGATCCCACTCTGGAAACGGAAATACCTACATTAATCGCAGGTCTGATTCCAGCATTGAATAGATCGCCGGATAAAAAGATTTGGCCATCTGTAATGGAAAT